TTATAAAGCAAAATCAAAATAAAATTAAAGGGTTACTTTTTGTTCTAAAATCTAAAAAAAAATGGATTCGATACAAATAAATAAAAAATAAATAAATAAACTAAAAGAAGTGATCAACATAGAAATGATTTTCCAATTTTAGTCCGTAGCGATTTCCATAGTGATTTGATTCAAAGAAAGTTTCTTTGACTGAAGTTATACAACACAGTTCTTCTAATATATTATTAATTATTATTTTAATATTTCTTTAATATTTCAATTTAGTTTGTTCTTTTATTTCTCAAGAGTTGTCCAATTAATCTTTTGATTCGGAGATAGGATAGGTAGATTTTTAGATGATCAGTTGATTTCTTTTTCTACTTTAATATTGCTCTTTTTTTTTTTTGAGTGCTGTCTATAATCTATAATGATAATAATTGATAAATGATTAATAAATAAAAAGCTTTCGATTGGTATTTTTGCTTATCTTCGTATCTTTCAAAAATTGAATTTAGGAAAGTATTTTACAAATATATGGATAAAAAAAATAGTTTATTTAGCTCCTTCATGCCCACTCTAACTAGTTATTTTGGTTTTCTATTAGTAGCTTTAACTATAACTTTAGTTATATTTATTAGTCTGAACAAGATACGACTTATTTGAAATTAATTCAATGAGCAATTCATAAAAAAAAAAAATAGAATTTTTTTTTTTGCAGTATTCCATTTTCTAGTTCCTTACCGTGTCAATTTCCAATTCTTGGTTATTGAGATTTATGGGCAATATGGATTAATATTTAAAGATAGATATTACCTCCTTTTTTCTCTTTTCAAACAAATTGAAATGATTGAAGTTTTTCTATTTGGAATCGTCTTAGGTCTAATTCCTATTACTTTGGCTGGATTATTCGTAACTGCTTATTTACAATATAGACGTGGTGACCAGTTGGATCTGTGATTAATTAATACCCTTTTTTTTGACCTCCTCCGTTTTTTAATCCACAGGAGGTCAAATTAAGATTGCTGTTCAAGCTTTTCCCTAAAATTTTTGACTTAACAAAACAAGAATGGGCTCACGCTCTGTAGGATTTGAACCTACGACATTGGGTTTTGGAGACCCATGTTCTACCAAACTGAACTAAGAGCGCTTTTTTATTACTTTTTTATTAAAAATTTATTACAAAAAAGAAAGCTGTAAGTAAAAAGATTCTTTTTTTTTTTTTTACTCCACTACATCTTGAATGCCTATACTATCTCATATAGAAACTATATTCTATATTATTATATAGAAATATATATAAATATATATATAAATAATAATATGATATAAAGCATATCATATTAATTTATGATTAGGTATGTCCAATTTTAATTGATCTCAATTGATCCCTTGTTATTGTATTGCTCAGAGGCGAAGTAATAAGTAGGGATGACAGGATTTGAACCCGTGACATTTTGTACCCAAAACAAACGCGCTACCAAGCTGCGCTACATCCCTTTCAATTGGTCTACAATGTCATTGTAGAGAATCCCTGTCTTGTTTTCCACATATTTATTTCATTTCACTTTCTCCATATTTTCTCCATTGAGATACATAACTTATCTTTTCATTTCTTCTTTTTTTTTGTCTCATATCATATAACATATAATACATATAATAATAAACTTATATACATATGAAAAAAAATACGAAATCCGCCGTAAATTTCGTGAATGCCCGGACGGAAAGAGACGTATTTTGAAAGAAGAGGAAAATCTTATCTATCAAATTATTGTACATTTCTCAATTTGAATTAAGAATTCCGCGTACAAAACAAATGCGAGTGTCCTTTAATTTAACTATATATATACATCTGATCATATATGTATTGCCGTTATGTATTACAATAAAGAATACAGAAGGAGAATTTTTTATGCGAGATCTAAAAACATATCTATCCGTAGCACCAGTAATAAGTACTCTATGGTTCGGGTCTTTAGCAGGTCTATTGATAGAGATCAATCGTTTTTTTCCGGATGCTTTGACATTCCCTTTTTTTTCATTCTAGTTATTAACACGGGGGGGGGGGGGTGAAGAAAATTAGAGACACAATTAAATATCTCTGGCTACTACCCCCTTTTTTCTAATTCGAATAAGTTAGAAAAGAGAAAGAATAAAAGTGGATTCAACCTCAGCCAAACACGGAACTGGGTTCAAGCTTCACGTAAATTAAAAAGTAAATTTACTTTAATTAAATCTTTAATTAAATTAAGAGAACAGAAGTGGAAATGCGGTTAGGGCAACAGTATCATACAAGAAGTTGAAATAAAATAAAAAGACTGTACTTCTATTCTTTCTAATGTAAATAGAATTTTTAATCATTGTATTACTTATTTTTACTTTTACTATATTGGTTGCAACAAAATCTTTCATAATTTGATTTCAAGTTAGTAACTTGTATTTTTTCCTTCTTTTCTTCTTCGTTTCGGATAGGAAAATAGAAGAGTTGAGTGAATAAAAACCAAAAGGAGGTTCATGGCCAATGGTAAAGACGTCCGAATAAGGGTTATTTTAGAATGTACTAGTTGTGTTCGAAAGAGTGTTAATAAGAAATCAATAGGCATTTCTAGATATATTACTCAAAAGAATCGACACAATAAGCCTAGTCGATTGGAGTTGAGAAAATTCTGTCCCTATTGTTACAAACATACAATTCACGGGGAGATAAAGAAATAGATGGAATCGATCAACTGCGTGTGACTTTTACAAGGAAGATGAAAAATGACATATTGACATATCATATATTAGCATATCATATGTTAATATATATATTTAAATAGAAATAAGCAAAATCCTATTTCTTAATTCGAAATCATTAGCATTTTTGATCCGATCAAAGGAAATAGGATTCGCGAAAAAAAGGAATAAAATAAACAAGCCATGGATAAATCCAAGCGACTTTTTCTTAAGCCCAAGCGATCTCTTCGTAGGCGTCTGCCCCCGATTGGATCGGGGGATCGAATTGATTATAGAAACATGAGTTTAATTAGTCGATTTATTAGTGAACAAGGAAAAATATTATCTAGACGGGTGAATAGATTGACTTTAAAACAACAACGATTAATTACTATTGCTATAAAACAAGCTCGTATTTTATCTTCATTACCCTTTCTTAATAATGAAAGACAATTTGAAAAAAACGAGTTGGTCGCTAGAACTACGGGTCTTAGAACCAGAAAAAAATAGGCTTACTCTTCAATTGAATCAAAATTTCAATCCGAACTCAAACGTCGGTTGATTTTTTGTTCGATAAAAATCCAGGAATCCGGATTTAATTGTCGTGTCGTAAAAAAAAAGAATTGGGGATAAAGTAAAAAAATAAATATTTTTTTATTGAATTATTGATAAATATTTTTTTATTGAATGTTTTTGTTCAGTTTGACTACTTGATCATATTATGTATTATGATCATATTTTATTATACTTATTTCTATTCTACCTTCCCGGAATTCATTTTCCAAGCAATTCCATGTCAAAGTCAAACATTCCGAAGGATTCTTTCCAATCTCCTTATTTTATCATGTCATTGGAAATCAGATAAAGGCAATTCCTATTTAATATAGCTAGTTGTGCAAGTATTTTACGATTAAGAAGCAACTGTCTCTTGTACAGATTGTTTATTAATCTACTATAACTACAGGATACCTCATTCTCGCGAATTGCTGCATTTATACGAGTCACCCATAAACACCGAAAATTTCTTTTGTGCCTATTTCTATCCCGATAGGCCGAAAACAAAGCTTTTATTTTTTGTTGAATAATAGTTCGAGTAAGTCTTGAATGAGCCCCACGAAAGCTTGATGTGAATAAACGAATTTTTGTTCTACGTCTCCGAGCTACATATCCTCGTCTAATTCTGGTCATTGAATAAACGAAACTTTGGTAAATAACTAATTGATTTCCTTTCTTTCAGTTATTCTTTTTCCCTTTTCTAGACTAACAAAACGGATTATTCCAATGTATAAAATAATAATTCCAACGGCTTTTGCTACTCTAACCTTCCCAACCACTATTTTTTCTTTTTTTTATAAGCATTTCGCCTTGAAATAAGAAATTTTATTGGTACTGGGTATCAAACAAAAATATAGTAAATAAAAATAAGTAGTAAATAGAAATGGATAAATAAATAGTGGGTTCCATCGTTTCTATGGTTATTTCTTAAACGGCGAGGTCCTCTCTATACACCGGAGCCCCTTACTTGATCGAATCAATGCTATTGTTAACTTGTACAGTTTACACTTTTGGGCTCTACCCATGAATTCCCCAGTAGTAGGTCTTTCACAACGAGATCCGCTTTTACAGTAACGGTATTTAATTATGTGGATTAGCTGATTAGCTGACCTTGTTAGTCCGTTCTTGCAAGAGTAGAGGCATCCATTTTCGGTTTTTTAATTTTAATAAGATTTGCCCTGCTTAACAGATAATCATTTGCTACCAATAGGGAATTCTTTCGCATTTTTAATTGAAAATTGAGGTAATTGAATTTGCACCAATAGAAACCATAAATTTGATACACAATAGAAGCATATTCTAGATCTTTTTTTTTTCGTTTAAGAGAGTGAAGGAGAGTCTTCCATTCTATCCTATTCATCGGTACTGATCACGGATAGTGGAAAAATTTTTTCTTTTGTCCCAACCCACAATCTGAAATCTTAACGAGTCGCACATACACCCTAGTACATGTCCCTCGGCGCTGAGGGCATCCCCCGAGAGCGGGGGATTTGGTGACATTTCTGATTGGCTGTCTTGTGTTTCTAATAAGTTGTTTAATAGTTGGCATGTTGAATCGTATGCATAATGGGCTGGTTTAGATCGATCCTAACCGGATGATTATGAATTTTTTCTATATTCCTATTCTATTTTAATATTTTATTAAAATTAATAAAATTCAAATTAATAGAATATAGAATATGAAACCTCGGTAAGAAACTAAAATGGTAAGAAACTAAAATCTCAAATCGTGATTTGTGTGAAATTCCTGCTATTTTTTATGCAACTGCTACAAGATCAACAATTCCATGAACTTGGGCTTCTGCTGCTGACATAAAAACATCCCTTTCCATGTCTTCAGATACAACCCATAAGGGTTTGCCTGTTCTTTGTGCATAAACCCTTGTGAGGATTTCGCGCAGTTTCAGTAGTTCTTCCGCTTCCAGGACAAATTCTCCTATTTGTGCTTCATAAAAAGCAGCTATAGGTTGATGGATCATTACCCTGATGATATAAGATAATAATAGAATTGAACAACCGTACAGGCATTGCTTGCGCATTGCATACGGCTCTACAAGAGAATTCACTTTTACCGAAGAAAAATAGAGAGTCTACAAAGCCTCGGTCGGTAAATGATACAATGACCACCCTTTCCTTGGGAGGAATTAATAAAAACAAAATACTATGGTGGCTCCGTTGCTTTATTTCATCGGTGATTTAGCAATCCCAAAGTTTCTTTTTTTTTATTTGAAAAAAAAATGAAAAAAAGAATATAATCTTTTTTTTGTCCTCTTTCATAATTTATAATAATATAAATAGCATTTAAGAACCTTCTGGTGTGAAAACAAAAAAAAAAGTTTGTGACACTGAAATAGGCTCCCGATAAATAAGATAAAATCGGAACTGCCCTTAATATCTCATACTACTCTTTCAATACATAATCTAATGTTAAAACGAAATAAAAAAAATTTCTTATATTGAATTCGAAATGCCATGCTATTATTACTTAATATTCATATTTCATATGGCGAAGGCATAGCTTTCTTTTTTTCTTTGAAATAAAATAAAAAATAAAAACTCATTGGCGCCAAGCGTGAGGGAATGCTAGACGTTTGGTAATTTTTCCTCCGACCAGAATAAAAGATCCCATTGAAGCGGCTAATCCCATGCATACTGTTTGTACATCTGGTCGCACAAATTGCATAGTATCATAAATAGCTATTCCGGGTATTACCCATCCGCCAGGAGAGTTGATAAACAAATACAAATCTTTGATCTCACTTTCTGTACTGAGATATACCATAAGACCGATAAGTTGATTCGAGATCTCACTATCAATATCTTGACCTAAAAAAAGTAATCTTTCTCGATAAAGTCGGTTGATTAGGATCAAATTCTATCCCTTAGGAACCGTACATGCACCTTTTAATGCATACGGTTCATCAAAAATTGCGAAAAAAAGAATCAATATGTAGATCCCATTTAACGAATAACGAAGGGGTTTTTCCTCCATTTTTCAAGAAAGTTTCAAGAAAAATGGTTTTTTTACCCGTTTACCTATTTACCTATAAAGAATATAAATAAAATAATAAAAAAAAATTCATTAAACTTATCAAACTAACTTCTCATTGATGTATTCTTTCATCGGGATCCAATTCAAATCACGATAACATTCTCTTGTTCCTGAGTGGGCTTCTTTAATTCTTTTAGGTTTGTGCTCTACTCCGAGTAAAGATCTGCCCGATTTGGATTTGCACATATAGGGCAAATGCCCCCAATACCATTTCTTTTTGCTACAACTTCCTTTTTTTCAATTCATTTCACGTCTTCCACAAAATATTTGACGTATTTATCAAATTATTCGATTGATTATGATTTGTAGTTTGAAATTACTCCGATTTCTAATTTCTAATTTATAAAATATATAAATAGAATATGATACAAATAGTAATCATGGATATAGTACTAATGGGGTTTTTCTAAGCGGAGCCTGGATACTTCATTTTATTGTTCCAAACAAGCTAACCATAAATTATTCTAATTGATAATATTAATCTGAATACCTCCAAAGCATAGATCTAATTGAACTTTATTGCCACTTCACGCTCTAATTTTTGGATGATTTAATCAATCCTTCTTTGGTGAAATAGAGGATATCTCGATCGGGGTAGAGAACGGGGAAATCCCATAATGACCCAATGTCTCTGACAAGTCGCACTATACGTCAATCCAATTTGAACTATCCTCTCCGGGATTTCGAAAAGGGACTTTTGGAACACCAATAGGCATTAAATGAAATAAAAAAAAATGAAGTACTCTATTTCACTTTGATGTGAAAGCGTAACAATGAATTTATTGTCTTTATAATATTATATGAATTTATTGTTTTAATAATATTATATTGGATATTGGCTTTTATTTTATTCTTTTTTCTATTTTCTTTATTTTTTTGTTTTATTTTATTTGTTATTTGCGCGGATTCGATAAGTTCATAACATAAAAAAAAAAGAAGACAAAATGAATAAAGTAAAATTCTTACGAATAGGCTCTTTGAATGATGAACAAATCCGTATGCATTCGCTCATCTAAAATGGAGTCAACCTCCCATTGCGTATTGGTACTTATCTGGTATAGAATAGATCTGCTTCTCTTTGTTCCTACAAACAGAATTGTGACATTCTGACTAAAATACTAAAAAAAAATGGAATCCTTTCTCCGAGATAATCCACTGAAAAAAGGGAGGTCCAGAACATAGTTTTTTCCAGTGCAATAAAGTTACATAGTGTCTATCTTTCGTTGATTAAGGGGGTATTCCATGGGTTTGCCTTGGTATCGTGTTCATACCGTCGTATTGAATGATCCCGGTCGTTTGCTGGCTGTCCATATAATGCATACAGCTTTGGTTGCTGGTTGGGCCGGCTCGATGGCTCTCTATGAATTAGCAGTTTTTGATCCTTCTGACCCTGTTCTCGATCCAATGTGGAGACAAGGTATGTTCGTTATACCCTTCATGACTCGTTTAGGAATAACCAATTCATGGGGTGGTTGGAGTATTACAGGAGGAACTATAACGAATCCGGGTATTTGGAGTTATGAAGGTGTGGCTGGAGCGCATATTGTGTTTTCTGGCTTGTGCTTCTTGGCAGCTATCTGGCATTGGGTGTATTGGGATCTAGAAATATTTTGTGATGAACGTACAGGAAAACCTTCTTTAGATTTGCCCAAGATCTTTGGAATTCATTTATTTCTCTCAGGAGTGGCTTGTTTTGGGTTTGGTGCTTTTCATGTAACAGGATTGTATGGTCCTGGAATATGGGTGTCTGATCCTTATGGGCTAACCGGAAAAGTACAATCTGTAAATCCAGCATGGGGTGTGGAAGGTTTTGATCCTTTTGTTCCGGGAGGAATAGCCTCTCATCATATTGCAGCAGGAACATTGGGCATATTAGCGGGCCTATTCCATCTTAGTGTCCGCCCGCCCCAACGTCTATACAAAGGATTACGTATGGGAAATATTGAAACCGTGCTTTCCAGTAGTATCGCTGCTGTCTTTTTTGCAGCTTTTGTTGTTGCTGGAACTATGTGGTATGGTTCAGCAACTACCCCCATTGAATTATTTGGTCCCACTCGTTATCAATGGGATCAAGGATACTTCCAGCAAGAAATATATCGAAGAGTTGATACTGGGATGGCTGAAAATCAAAGCTTATCCGAAGCTTGGTCTAAAATTCCTGAAAAATTAGCTTTTTATGATTACATCGGAAATAATCCCGCAAAGGGTGGATTGTTCAGAGCAGGCTCAATGGACAACGGGGATGGAATAGCTATTGGGTGGTTAGGACATCCTCTATTTAGAGATAAAGAAGGGCGTGAGCTTTTTGTACGTCGTATGCCTACTTTTTTTGAAACATTTCCGGTTGTTTTAGTAGATGGAGACGGAATTGTTAGAGCCGATGTTCCTTTTCGAAGGGCAGAATCGAAGTATAGTGTTGAACAAGTAGGTGTAACTGTTGAGTTCTATGGTGGTGAACTAAATGGGGTCAGTTATAGCGATCCTGCTACTGTGAAAAAATATGCTAGACGCGCACAATTGGGTGAAATTTTTGAATTAGATCGTGCTACTTTGAAATCCGATGGTGTTTTTCGTAGCAGTCCAAGGGGTTGGTTTACTTTTGGACATGCTTCGTTTGCCTTGCTCTTCTTCTTCGGACACATTTGGCATGGCTCTCGAACCTTGTTCAGAGATGTTTTTGCTGGTATTGATCCAGATTTAGACGCTCAGGTGGAATTTGGAGCATTCCAAAAACTTGGAGATCCAACTACAAAAAGACAAGTAGTTTGATACAACATTAATCTCTGATTTTTCGTCTCTATTTTCTTTTTGTAATTTGACTTTGACATAGGGTACTGGGGACATCTTGATTTGAATCCCCGCCTTTTCTTTGTCTTGACTCTTGCTCTTTTTTTATCCGGGAACGCTCTAAATAAACAGATATGGAAGCTATAATTGTAAACCACGATTGAATCTATGGAAGCATTAGTTTATACATTCCTCTTAGTATCAACTCTAGGAATAATTTTTTTCGCTATCTTTTTTCGAGAACCGCCTAAAGTTCCAACTAAAAAGGTGAAATGATTTTTCATTATCTTAATTGAAGTAATGAGCCTCCCAAGATTGGGGGGCTCATTACTTCAACTAGTCCCCGTGTTCCTCGAATGGATCTCTTAGTTGTTGAGAGGGTTGCCCAAAAGCAGTATATAAGGCATACCCCGTAAAACTTACAAGTAAACCAGATATAGAGATGGCGACTAGGGTTGCTGTTTCCATTATTATATAATAATAAAAAAATAATAATTTCCAGACCACAATGGATCTATGATAAGATCATTTATTTACAACAGAATGGTATACAAAGTCAACAGATCTCAGTTAATACAAAAAAGGATTTATGGCTACACAAAGCGTTGAGGGGAGTTCTAGATCTGGTCCAAGACGAACTATTGTAGGGGATTTATTGAAACCATTGAATTCGGAATATGGTAAAGTAGCTCCAGGGTGGGGGACTACTCCTTTGATGGGTGTCGCAATGGCTCTATTTGCGGTATTCCTATCTATTATTTTGGAGATTTATAATTCTTCCGTTTTACTAGATGGAATTTCAATGAATTAGATTTACAAGAATCACTAAATTCTAGCTTTTCAATACAAAGTGAAGCATTTTGGTCTCGTTTTTTTAGCCCATTTTATGCTATTCTATTTTGGTAGTTCGAT